GATTGGATATCTATCTAATGCATTCTCCGAAGAATTCAAAGCGAAGCAATTGGATGTCCAACTCGGGACTCTATGACATGACCGATCAACTCCACTTTTGGCATATAGTCCATACATCACACTAGATAGATCTCATATTCATGGAATACAATTCACTTTCAAGATGCCTTGGTGGTGAAATGGTAGACACGTGAGACTCAAAATCTCGTGCTAAAGAGCGTGGAGGTTCGAGTCCTCTTCAAGGCAGAATATTGAGAATGCGCATTGAATGAGCAATTCAATAAGAGAGAAAGGATCGAATCGGTATATCAATATCGACTCGATCCGAGCTCTTGGAATTGGAATAAGTTCGGCAGCGGATAAATCTTGGCCATCTTCTCTATCTAATGAATGGGGAGTCTGCTTGAAAATCGTCCGCCCCGCACCTACCCCCCGAGTATATGCTTCAACAGGAATCACACAAGGGTCGATTAGAAACCTCTGGAAAAATGACCGCCCGTAACCCAGCAGATAAAGTACATTATATAGTCCGTTTTAGGGATTGGCGACTGACCCATTCAGTGACTTTGGCACTGGACGCTCCCAAAATGGCGGGGGAATTCAATAATCGACGCCTGCCTTCCTTCGCCTTTCAGGGCGAAAGAGAATCCAGTACTTTTGGTCGTGAATATCTGAACTGGTTGTTCGCTGTTCAAGACCAAGAAGTACTGGATTAGGCAGTTCATACCATCCATACATAGTGTATGGATCTAAGATTTCAATTCTTCCGTGTTTCAGCAGTAGCATATTGTTCCATGAAAAAATTTTGCATGTCATCCGGGAAAAGCCATCGTTTTCTCACCAATGTCTTTTGCATTTGATCCAATAGTGTTCGGTTAGATAGGAACAGATTTGATAAATACTGATAACTCTCGGAGAGAGTATTAGAACGGAAAGATCCATTAGAACTATTGGTTCTTCTAAACCATCTCCGGCGATGATTCAACCCTTCGAAGCGCTTTTCTTGCGTCTCCTCGAAAATCCAGCTTTTTCGCATAGATTTGATTTCGGAAGTAAGAAACCACTTTAATATCTCTTCATCTGCATCTGCAAAGAATTCTCGATGTGAAAACATAGAGGCAAGGGTCGGATCTTCGGATAGGACAAAGAATGGATTTCCAGGGTTCCAAATGAATTGGCTTATTCGAAAAAGGACTTGTTCTTTGGAAATTCGAATTCTAGCTCGTGTCAGGTATATACTCTGCAAGAACGCCTCATAGAACTTATCACCGACTTCATAATTAAACCTGTCAAATTGAGGTTCAAACCCATCGTTATTTTGATCGTCAAGCTTATAATACACACCCCTCTCCTTCTTTTGCTCATCCGCTTCAAGAGGATTAGGATTCGGTTCAACTTCATCTTCATCATAATACGAATCAGTCTCTTTTTTTTCATTCTCTTCCAGCTCATCCTCTTCATAGTCCGCAAGAACGCACTGGATCTGCTTGGCCCAAAATGAACTGGACCAATAGGAAACTCCCAATTCATTTTCATTGATCCTTTCGACCCAATCAAATAGAAAGCCCCAAGGGGACCATATTCTAGGAGCCCAAACTATGAAATTGGAGAACCCCTTCGGCGGGTTGACTTTGTCCCCCGTTACAAAGGCCTCCTCCGATTCATAGAGAAATTTCTGATCAATCATAGATTGAAATCCATTTTGTATCATATCTGAGGGATTCCTTGGTTCGGGCCGAAGAAGCAATGGCACTCGATCCTTATCAAACTGACTGCAATCTTTTTCTGTCCGTGAGCATCCCTCTAGATCTGTCCGTGAGAATCCCTCTAGAATGCCTTCTATTTCTAATAGGCCATGAACTAGATCAAAATCATTCTCAACGAGTCTACCATAAGCGATCCTATTGTTTTCCTCTGGTTCGGGTGGAGACCAAAGATCTTGAGCGACCCATCCGGCAGAACAATTCAAAAGATAAAGAAGTATCGTTAATTTCTTCGTGCTCATTCCAAGTTCGACGTACGAGCTGTACAAATAAAAATCCCCTTCGTTAGAGAATGTCTTCTGCAAATAGATCGATATCGGATCTATGGGGGAATTATTTAGAAGTAAATTTTGAGCGACAGCCCTTCCTATCTGATAGAAAAGGAGCCGAGAATTCTGAACCGGTATTACATCATGGGCTTTCAAATCCCAAGTTTGTCTATGACGAGCGAATCTAATTGTATTTTCGTCTATAATTGATTTCCCATGTGAAATACTAATCGATAGGGCCGCATTGGTAAGTGCTATAAGATCTTGTACATTGGAACCCATGGTTATGGCCGCGAATCCATTAGCCTGGAATGCTTTGTTTTCCAAGCGAAATCCCCTAGTAGATGAAAGAGTCAAAAAGTGCTTTCGTTGTTGTGGAATAAGAGGCCTTCGTACCTTAATGCACGTATCTAATCTATGCGGAGCTATTAGAGAGGGATCCACGAATTGGGGAAAATGGGTCGAAGC